TTGGTCATTCAAAACATCTATTTCTCGATAGTCTTCTTTAATTGACCCTTCCTAAAAGAAAGAAGGAATCACTTGATTTATTGAATCACACAATAGAATCGATATTTTTCTAGATCAAATATCGTGCAAGAAGTTCCATTTGTTCAATCAATTTTCCTCTATCTTTTTTTTTTCAGTTTGTCCACTACTATAGTAAGTAAAGTATATTATTAAAGTAGTATATTATAAAATAAGGTATATTATAATTATATGCGTAATAATAATATAATAAAATAATCAATCTAAATCTAAAAAAAAAAAAAACAAAAATGAAATCTCGAAAAAAATGAAATTCCGACTAAGTCTTTGACGAAGGGAATCCAGACTCATTACTATTTCGGCACACGACAAGCAAGTATGTGTACAATTCCTTGTCGTGTGTCGAAGACCGGGAAGGCAACGAACCCCCCCTAGAATCGTTTGTTCCCCTCATTTATCGTCTCTTTTCGTTATATTCCCCGCTTAGTCTAGTCTAGTATCTAGTCGAATTTTATTCTAGAATCGAATAGAAAACTTTTGATACACTCTATGAAATTGAGGTATCATATGATATTTGATAATAGTGACATCATCCCAATTTCGATCGAAAAAAAAAAGTAAAAAAAAGTCAAATAGTCCTCTTTACAATAGATATATTCTAACTAAGAATGTAGTACAAGTAATTCCAGACTTCTCGTAGATGTAGAAAAATAGTATAAACAAAACAAGAGCCTTCTTATAATTTTTTTATTTCTTGATCATCCAAAACTGTCAAAGAATTATCAACAAAAATTTTGTTCTTGTTACGAACTTGATGTTGATAAATCCACGAATCTAGAAATTCATTTCGGACAATTGAACCTTCTCGAACTGTTTCTTTTTAAGAACTAAAAAGATTTGTGCCAAAATAACAGATGCAAAGAAGAACAAAAGACCTTGTACGCGCAATGGGTCTTGAAGTACTATTTCTGCATCTCCTTGACCAAATCCACCCACATTAGGATTACTTGTTAATGGTTGATCAAGTTTGATAGATTCACCCTCTGAAACAAGAAGTTCTGGTCCTGGAGGGATAACATCAACCACTTCACGTCCATCCGAGGCACCCACTATGGTTATTTCGTATCCACCCTTTTCTTTTCGAAAAATTTTCTTTACTATACCGGCTGCTGTAGCATTATAAACTGTATTATTACTCTTGCTTCCGTCAGGATAAATCTGGCCCCTCCCCCTGTTACCACCTACATATATCGGATATTTTAAGAAGTGAACATCTTTCTTAGTAGTAGGGTCCGGGGAAAGAATCGGAAAGGTGATTTCACTATATTTTTGCCCAGGAACAGGACCTATCACAATAATATTTTTTTTATTGGGGCGATAGCTCTGAAAAGAAAGATTGCCTATCTTTTCTTTCATCTCGGGAGAAATACGATCGGGCGGGGCTAATTCAAATCCCTCAGGTAAAATAAGAACAGCCCCCACATTCAAACCCCCCTTTTTGCCGTTAGCAAGAACCTGTTTTAGTTGCGTATCATAAGGAATTCGAACAACGGCTTCAAATACAGTATCAGGAAGAACCGCTTGTGGAACCTCAATATCCACGGGCTTATTAGCTAAATGGCAATTGGCGCATACAATACGCCCAGTTGCTTCTCGTGGATTTTCATAACCTTGCTGCGCAAAAATGGGATACGCATTTGAAATGGATGACCGAGTTATTATATATATCATGACCGATATGGAAATGGATCGAGTAATCTGTTCTTTTATCCAAGAAAAAGTATTTCTAGTTTGCATGGTCCAATCAATCGTTGATCCCGAAAATTTCTACAATAAATTGGGTAGGTTGCTAGTATAGTTCCCTATCCACGATTCTGCTATTTACCTTACTGAACTGAATTTACTGAAATAATATTACTGGAATGTGGGATAAACTCCCCGCCTTGGGTGGGTAGAAATAGAAGGAGTAAGTACGATTTTGAATGCTTTGATTATGTACGAAGTAAGAAACATTATAATTCTAAATTCTAATTGGATTAATATCCGTATATCGTTTTTCTTTTCAATCATTCATTGAATGATAAATCACTACAAGCGATGGGGATACACGATTTAAATAACGGAAAATGCCATATTTTAAAATTGTATCTAGAATGACTGGAAAAGTGGAAACAAGACCAGATATAATTTGATCGTTATGCGCAAATCCAAAATCTTTGTAGATAGAGCCAATCATTAGTTCCCAACCGTGGGGTGAATGAAATCCGATACATAAATCGGTTAATAAAAGAATAGAAAAAGCTTTTATTGTGTCGCTTAAGTTATATAGGAATTCCTGAACCCAAGAGTTAAGAAGAATAAGTTCTTTATTTCCCAGAATAGAATACCCACTTAGAATAAGGAAACAGATTATATTTGTCGAGAAGTGCAAAATCATATGGATACAATCCTCATTGTGCATCTTGATCAATTGAATCATTTCATTGTGGATTCCTATACGAAGCTTTTGTAGATATGTTTCCGGGTATTCCTTTATCATTTCGTCCAACAAAAGGAGCTCCTCTAATTCGATGAATTTTTCTAGAAGACCCCTTTCTTGAATATCATTCAAAAAAGTTTCAGATTGATTAATATTCCACCAATTAGTAACCCAAGATTCCAGACTTTTTTGAAATGATAGAGAGATCCACCAGGGTAAAAATACTATAGATACAAGATATAGAAAGGGAATAAATGCTCTCTTTTTTTCCATTTTTTTTCATCTATAAATTGTTAACGAACCCGTCGCGCTCGTCGACTCTATGCGACCTAGTATTTCTATGAAACATGAGTTCTATTATTCTATTACAAAGTATCGAATCCATGAGTCTATTTTCTGTTTTTTTTGTTCTAATTTGTTAATTAGTCCTTGAATCTTGAAAAAACACAAAATTTAGAATAAAGAATCCACTCTGAATTCGAATGAATAAACAAAAAAATCGTGTTTCCAGATATTGCAATTGGTCCATCCAATTCGAAGCAATTCCTTCCTTTTAATGAATACGTGGGACATCCACTTCAATTAATGAATATTATTTTGATTTCAAGACGAGAGAACTTACTTGACTACCAAAATATCAATAATATCAATCAAATCTTTGGAAAAATTTCACAAGTTACCCCTAGCACAAAATAACGAATTGAGGGTCTGAATGTGATGATCAAAAATGGGTAGCAAAACAAAACAAAATTCGAATAATAAAATTCTCGTTATAATTATAAGAAAGCCAATTGTTTGATCATTAAAGAGAACAAAAGAAAGAATAAAAATAAAACGAAAGATTGCTAAATAATATAAGAAAAATACAGGATTTTTTTGTATTGTATCTAACCTATCAATTCTAACTACTGGGCCTAAAGAAAGTTATTTATTTCGATTTGATATATGGAATGAGTCCATTATTATTTCTATTTTTTACTTTTTTTTTTTTTACTGTTACTGAATTGAATTGAGAATTGAGTTGAGTCGATTTCCATACGAATAAAAAACCCCTTTTTGCAGACAAATTTGTAAACAAAAAAAAATTCTCCTTTTGGTTTTTATGTATACCCGTATACGTCTGTTTTGACCCGAATGGGTGTTCTGATTTAATTTCCGTTATTTACCTTACTTAAGGTACGCCATATAAAAAAGGATTGTAGATTTTTTATTTTATTCCGAGCTGAGAAAGAAAGCATTCATTTCAAAATACTTCATTCAATTGGTACACGCAGGAAATAGGCCAATTCAGCAGCTTTTTGTTCAATTTCTCGTGGAGTAAAATTCTCATCAGTACGGGTCAAGGGAATGGCCCCCTGACCTCTGATTTCCAGATAAAGGACACGACGAGTATAAATACCCTCTTTAAGTTCTATTCTAATGGACTGAATATCTTTTATAAGAAATCGGAGGAAGATGCGACGATTTTTTCCAGGAAATCCCCAACGAAAAATACATACTATTCCTTCTTTTCTATCGAATCGATCATAACCACTACCTACATTCCAAGAAATTGTACACCACAAATAGGAGCTAATAAAGAGGCCTGCGACCCCATAGAAAGACATCACGATCCCTTGTGGAAAAAAAATAACTTGCTGGGGGGGGAATAAAGATATCAAATTCCTACCAAGATAGCTGGAAATTCCAACTAATAAGAATCCTAATGAACCTAAAAAAAGGATAAATGCCCAGCAGAAATTACTTATTTTTCTAGATCCCGTTATAAGCTCTATCCATATACGTTCTGATCGCCAATTCATAGTAGATCGGGTTGCATTTTATTTGAATTGAAAGAATATCCCAAATGAATTTGACTTTCCTTATTCTTTTTATTTCCGATGTAACTCTCATCAACTAGTACCATTCTGATGTGAATCTTTACTTTTAACTAGTTAGATCAAAAATAATAAATCTACCCCTAATGTCATGTTTCCGCATGCACATGCATAAGGGCTCCTTCGTTTATGTTCGGAAGAAATCACGTGGTAGACCATTCTGCTAAATAGATATCTGTTTTATGATTCAAGTCTAAGTCTTGAAAAATTAGATTTGGCCCACAGGATCTAAACAATCTTGTTTTTTTGAACATGAAGGAATAAAGAAGCCATTGCAATTGCCGGAAATACTAGGCCTACTAGGGGCACAAAAATAGAGGGAAAGTTGATAGTTGTCATAGAATGGGTACCTCGATTTACTATATTGTACCTGTTTGTTATATTTTTTTTTTGTTATTATGTTATTATATTAATAAATTAATTCGAATTCGAATTCTATATCTATAGAAGTAGAAGTAAGTAGAGTATATATAATAAGTGCAAGGAATGTAGAACTAAAAAAATAACCTTTCCACATATAATATATGATAATCGACTTTATTATTCTTCATTTTTTCTTCTTTCTTTTGCTTCTACTAATTCAATAAAAAAAAAAATATAGAGGGATTTTAAATAAGGAAAAAGGGGATTCCCGGAAAATCCCGAAAGAGGAAAAAAGTGATTTATGAATTATATACATATGTCAAAATGGAAAAAGGGAACATGAAATTTTTTTTATTTGACAAATTTCGCAGAAGGAAAAAAAAGGTAAGAAGTCCTTCTTTTTTTTCCTTCTTATTGATAGGGGTTTCCTGATTAGTAATCGGAAATATAATGAATATATATTCTATATTCATTATATTTTTTTATTTTTTATATTCTACAAATAGGGCGTCGCCAGCTAAAAACTTCCATCCTTCTAGTTTTTACTTTGATTCCGATAAACCAAATACTTTGATTGAATTGACACAAATAATTGACCCTAATGCTTGGCTTGGGTTTTATTCAAAGGAAAAAAACCGTGCAGCTCAAGTAACTCACTTAGAGCGCTCTTTAAAAGATTACGTGGTAAGACTGGATCGAATAAACCCTTTTCGAATAAATTTTCGGTTGTTTGTGCACCTTCGGGTACTTCCTCCTTCAAAACTTCCTCAATTACTCTTTTACCCGCAAACGCAATTTCGGCGTCTGGTTCGGCAATAATAATATCCCCCAACATACCAAAACTGGCTGTCACACCACCACTAGTGGGCGATGCAAGAATTGATATATATAACAATTTTTTTTCGACCGATTTATAGTGATAGTCGTACAAGGCAGAAGATATTTTAGCCATTTGCATTAAGCTCACGATGCCTTCTTGCATCCGTGCCCCTCCAGAAGCACATACTATAATAAGGGGTAGTGAATTTTTGGTAGCATATTCAATCAACCGGGTGATTTTTTCACCTACTACGGCTCCCATAGAGCCCCCTATAAACCCAAAATCCATAACACCAATTGCTAAAGGAATACCGTTTAGTTCACCTATACCTGTTTGAATAGCTTCAGGTAACCCGGTCTCGTCTTGGTAAGAATCATAATAATCTATATAATTTATATCCTCTTCTTCATCATCTTCGTGCTCAAAATGAATAAATTCTGCGAACTCTTCTTCATCAAATTCGAATTCAAAATCATTAGATTCCTTGGACTCTTCTTCCTTGGACTCTTCTTCCTTGGACTCTTCTTCCTTGGACTCTTCTTCCTTTTTCGAACCATCTCTCCGCTCGAATTCAGATTCGGATTCTAAATCATTAGATTCTGCGGACTCTTCTTCCTTGGACTCTTCTTCCTTGGACTCTTCTTCCTTTTTCGAACCATCTCTCCGCTCGAATTCAGATTCGGATTCTAAATCATTAGATTCTGCGGACTCTTCTTCCTTGGACTCTTCTTCCTTGGACTCTTCTTCCTTGGACTCTTCTTCCTTGGACTCTTCTTCCTTGGACTCTTCTTCCTTGGACTCTTCTTCCTTGGACTCTTCTTCCTTGGACTCTTCTTTCTTTTTCGAACCATATCTCCCCTCGAAGTCAAATTCGACTTCAGCATAACGAACTTTTCTATTAAAAGTCTCTATAAACTCGTCCCAATCGAATTCAAAATCGAATTCAAATTCGGATTCTAAATCATTAGATTCCTTGGACTCTTCTTCCTTGGACTCTTCTTCCTTGGACTCTTCTTCCTTGGACTCTTCTTCCTTGGACTCTTCTTCCTTTTTCGAACCATCTCTCCGCTCGAATTCAGATTCGGATTCTAAATCATTAGATTCCTTGGACTCTTCTTCCTTGGACTCTTCTTCCTTTTTCGAACCTTCCTTATCTTTTTCCGAAATTTCTTCTAACCCGGTCTCTTTGGGGGATAAATCCATACGGTCCCGATAATATTTCCCTTCCAATCCAGAAGAATCACTAGAAGCTGCGGACTCTTCTCCCCTTTTCGAGCCTTCCCTTTCTTTTTCGGAAATATCTTTCTTGACAGGATATGTAACATCCTCCGAATCCGTGAAAATATAAGCAAGAGGGTCTTCCTCCTCTTTATATACGTTAATACCATCCATTGGGCGTTCTGAATATCCAGAAGAATCTTTATCAGGACGATGACCAGTTGGATTTTGACAGTATCCATCCCCCTCTCCATTTTCATTACCACCCCTTCGACCCAATAAATCTCCAGAAGAATCCTTATCCGGATCCAGAGCAGTTCGGGGTCGACAATCCTCATCCCAATCAATATGATCTTTTGAATCCTTCGCAAGATCAATCTGATCTCTGGAAGAATCTGCAGAAGAATCTCTATCAGGATCAAGGTCAGTTGGATTTTGAAAATCATCATCCGGATCCATATGATCTCTAGAATCCGGATCAATATGATCAATATGATCTCTAGAATCCTTCGCAAAATAAATATGATGAATAAGATCTTTTGAGTCTCTTCGGCCCAATAAATCTCCAGAAGAATCGTTATCAGGATCCAGGTCAGTTGGATTTTGAAAATCCTCATCCGGATCAATATGATCTCTAGAATCCCTCGCAAAATCGATATGATCTTTGGAATCCTTCGGAAAATAAATCCGATCTCTGTAAGAATCTGCAGAAGAATCTCTATCAGGATCAAGGTCAGTTGGATTATGAAAATCATCATCCGGATCAATATGATCTCTAGAATCCCTCGCAAAATCGATATGATCTTTTGAATACTTCGCAAGATCAATCTGATCTCTGTAAGAATCTGCAGAAGAATCTCTATCAGGATCAAGGTCAGTTGGATTATGAAAATCATCATCCGGATCCATATGATCTCTAGAATCCGGATCAATATGATCAATATGATCTCTAGAATCCTTCGCAAAATAAATATGATCTTTTGGATCCGCTGAAAACCCAATCTGATCTCTGGAGAAATATTTTTTATGATTTTCAGCAAGACCTTCTTTATGAGTTTCGGCAATACCCTCAAAGGATTTGTGCATACCAAGTTTATAACGGCAAAAAGTTTTCGAAAGCTTGGAAAGAATCCTAAACCTCTCCCTTTCGCCAATTTCGTCAAGAATAAAGAAAAGATCAAGCTCATTTTTGTAAGATTCCTCCCAAAATTTGTAAATCCCAGAAACACTTTTTGGAATTTTCCTAAAAAAAGCAAGGTCAAGATAATCATAACTAATTTGTTTTTCACAAGAATCAGATAAAAGCGAAAATCCAATCCCCAGGCTGCCAGCTTCTTGACAAAATTTGAGGCAATCCATCTCGTGTTTGGGAAAAGATTCAAAAAATTCGGACAGATCAATCCCAAATTTGGAACAAAATTGTTCCAATCTGGGAAGATCCACCCGATTTTCGAAAAAAAGCTTATAAAATAAGGGAGAAATACTACAAATATTTTCGCAGGACTTATGAAAATAGTAAATCTCAATCGCATTATTGCCCAAAAGTTTCTCATCAAATTCTGTCTCAAAAGCTTCGGAACACAACTCATCGTCTTTGAAATATGGTTCATAATCTTTGGAAAAAAATTTCCGAAAAGCATCTTCATCTGATTTATAGTATTTTGAAAGCATCCAACAAATTTCGAAATGGAAAAGCCCACCTTTTTTGGCGCATTCCTCGAAAAAACCAGAATCCCTTGTATCATATTTCGCACACCCGAAAAAAATTTGGAAAGGGCTAATCTCCCCTTCGTGGAGTTCCTCGAAACAATCAGGTCTATCAATCCCGCATTTGAAACAATAATTATCATTTTCGCGATCCTCCTGTTTATCGGTATTATTTAGTATTTCAATGCATACAGAATTCTTACTATAATAACCCATAAATTCTTTTAAGAATTCTTTGTAGTTAATTTTTTCATAAAAAACTTCTTTATCAAATTCAATTGGATCCCTCGAAACCATGTCTTCATCCATGGGAATCCAAGTGCCTTCATCAATCAGAAGCTCTAGCCTATCCCAACTATTCATTCTTAAATGAATTCCGCATTTTTCGCAGATTCTCGCTGCATTAAAGCATTTTTTGTAGTGCAAATTGTAACAATTTTCGCAGGGAACCCACAAATGCGCAAATTTTCGCATGCCGTCCGTTTCCGTTATATTCTCTGTTCCATCAGTTTTCTGATTTACGTCCCGTTCCAGATCCCGCTTCTCCATATTATTTACCTCCTCTCCCGGGTTTTTAGTTAATATAATATTATCAATTCCCCTATTTTCGGGGATCCATCCAAGACTTTCTGTATCACTTATCCTGGTATCCTCCGCGCTAAAATTCTTTTCATCAAGAGAACCCGAATTTTCTGTTGCGTTAGCAAGTGATTTATACTTGTGTCCTAAGTTCCTTTTTAATTCCAAGAAGGGTAACCGCCCTTTTTTTACAAAAGGTTGGTTTATCAAATTGAAAATAAGAGTCATAGTTATTAGAACCCCCTAATATCTGTACTTTTATAAAAAATAGAAAGAAGGTAAGAGATATTGTTTATATTTCTAAAGATTAGAAAATGAAATATTAAAGCAATTTATTGAAAAGTAAATTGAGGGATATCCGTGTTATCTATGATATTTGTAAGAGTTGAGCGCATAATTTAAAAATTTCCGATCAGATCATATGAGATGAGACCCCCACGAACCGTTGTTGTATTTATTATCACGCATCCCATTTTATGACATTATAATTCATAGTAATCAATCAATGTAAAGATAAATAAAACTTTTATAAAATTATTTTACTAAAAACCCTACTCTTAGTCGGTAATTTTTTCCATCTATTTGTTTATATATTTATACAACAAAAAATTACCTTTGTCAAGTAGTCGGTAATTTTTTCCATGGTTAATTTTGCCCTTAGGGCTATACGGACTCGAACCGATGACCTTTTCGGTAAAACGGATCAATCAAACGGATTTTTATAAAAATGATTTAGTTTCAAGGACCCAACATGCATTTTTTTTTTGCATTGGGCTCTTTCATTAACTAATGTAAATATCAGCCAGTCCGCCATCTTTTTTCTATCAAGAAAAAATATGGTTCCATGTACTCTACTTCATTATTTACTTGACCTTTGGTTCATAAGCACTACCAAAGTGTTTCAAAGAAGAGTTTTATCTTGACGTAGGTGCGCCTTTG